TGATACATGTTCCTTCTATTTCTCCAAGCAAAGCTCTTCGCATTGCAATGCCTATTGTGTCGGCTTGGCCTTTCATAAGTGGAGACAGAATAAAGCGCCCATAATAAAGACGTTTACTGTCTGTTCTTGATTCAACACACTTCCACTGTAGTGTCCGAGTAGATACTGTTACTTTCTCTCGAACCATAGTAATATTATTTTATTTGATTGAATTATTTATTTCTCTTGTTTCTCTTGAAATTTATTCACTGTTCATTTCTACACACGTCTTTTTTTCGGAGGTCTACAGCCATTATGTGGCATAGGGGTTACATCCCGTACGAAAGTTAATAGTATACCACTTCTACGAATAGCTCGTAATGCTGCGTCTCTTCCGAGACCGGGACCTTTTATCATGACTTCTGCTCGTTGCATACCTTGATCTACTACTGTACGAATAGCATTTGTTGCTGCAGTTTGAGCGGCAAAGGGTGTCCCTCTTCTCGTACCCTTGAATCCCGAAGTACCGGCAGAGGCCCAGGAAACCACCCGACCCCGTACATCTGTAACCGTGACAATGGTATTATTGAAACTTGCTTGAACATGAATAACTCCCTTTGGTATTCTACGTCCACTCTTACGTGAACCAATACGTACATTCCTACGTGAACCAGTTCTCGGTATAGCTTTTGCCATATTGTATCATCTCATAAATATGAGTCAGAAATATATGGATATATCCATTTCATGTCAAAACAGATTCCTTATTTGTACATTGAGCCTTTTAGCGAGTCTGATTATCCTTGTCTTTGTTTATGTCTCGGGTTGGAACAAATTACTATAATGCGCCCCCGCCTACGGATTAGGCGACATTTTTCACAAATTTTACGAACGGAAGCTCTTATTTTCATATTTGTCATTCCTTATCTTAATTCTGAATCTACTTCTTGGTAGAAAATAAGTTTCTTGAAATTTTTCATCTCGAATCGTATTGAATAAAAACGCCCTAATCTTTCGAATCCTTGTTTCGGAGTCGATAAATTATACGTCCTCTGGTTGAATCATAACGACTTACTTCAATTTTGACTTTATCTCCCGGCAGTATCCGTATAAAACTACGTCGGATCTTTCCTGAAACATAACCTAGAATCAGATCTTCATTATCTAACCGAACCCGGAACATGCCATTGGGAAGCGATTCAGTAATTAAACCTTCATGAATCCATTTTTGTTCTTTCATTTCAGGTAAAGCCCCCCTGAAGTATCAACTAATGAAGGAGAAACGATATTAGACAACTCACCCCTTTTCTTTTTTTTTTTACAAATAGGAAGAGGTTTCGGATCCCATTTGGATATTAAAAGGATTACCATATATAACACAAAATTTCTCCGCCGATTCCTTCTAGTCGAGCCTCCCGGTCTGTCATTATACCTCGAGAAGTAGAAAGAATTACAATCCCCATCCCACCTAAAATTCTAGGAATTCGTTGAGAGTTAGAATAGATTCGTAGACCGGGTCTACTGATCCGTTTTAAATTTAAAAAATTTCTATAGGGTCTTTTCCCATTCCTTCTATGTCGAAGGGTTAAAACCAAAAAAGAGTTGTTTTTTTCTCGATGTTTTCTGACGTTTTCGATAAAACCTTCTCGGAAAAGTATTTTAACAATATTTTCGGTAATATTAGTAGATGCTATGCGAACAACTCTTTTTCTATCCATATCAGCATTTCGTATAGAGGTTATTATCTCAGCAATAGTGTCTCTACCCATGATGAACTATAATTATTGGTGCCTGGAAATTGGATATAATCAACATGTTTTTCTTTTTTTTTTTTTCTATTGGTTTATGAATAGGAATTTTTTAAGGTATATGCGTGAGACACAATCTACGAATTAATCTAGTTCTTAATCTAGTTCTTTCAAATACCCCAAAGATATCACGATCTCATTTTATTTTATAATACCTCGGGAGCTAATGAAACTATTTTAGTAAAATTTAATTGTCTCAATTCCCGGGGGATTGCACCAAAAATTCGAGTTCCTTTTGGATTTCCTTCTTGATCAATCACAACTGCAGCATTGTCATCATATCGTATTATCATACCGTTGTCGCGTTTAAGTTCTTTACAGGTACGAACAATTACAGCTCTCACTACTTCTGATTTTTCTAGGGGCATATTTGGTATTGCTTCTTTGATCACAGCAACAATAACGTCACCAATATGAGCATATCGACGATTACTAGCTCCTAGGATTCTAATACACATCAATTCTCGAGCCCCGCTGTTATCCGCTACATTTAAATGGGTCTGAGGTTGAATCATATCAAATTTTGAGTCTATTCTTCCAATGCAAAGGATGAAGAAAATAAAAGAAATATTGTTTGTCCAAAAAAAGAAACTTGCGTTTTTGTTTCATCCCCAAGATTCATTTCTGTCGGTTCTACATTTTTATCCCGAAATAATAAATTGAGTTCGTATCGGCATTTTGGATGCTGCTATTAAAATAGCCCTTCTAGCTAT